AAAATGGCTCGTATGTTGTGACTTGGAATAAATGTTTCTCGGTAAAGGAAGGGAATAGTAATTTATTCATTCCTAATTTATTCCTATAGAACGTCTAGGAACAAGAAGATTAAATCGGATATATCGACAGATTCCCGCGTAGTCCAAAGAAAAAAAAGATCCAATTTCATCTCTATCGAATTTGAATATCAGAATAGTGGATATAATTATGATGCAATGGGTTAGGTCCACTTACTTTTTATTTTGTTGATTTCTAATCGATTTAATTGGAATAATGGAAAATAGGAAAGGAATAGTAATATTTGAAGATTTAACGAGACGACTTATCCTTACATTCATTATAATATTTAATATAATATTTTTTAATATAATATTTATAATAATTATATTATTTATTTAATAATAAATTAATAATAAATAATATATTAATAAATAATATATTTTTTAATAATAAATAATATATAATAATATATTTTTTATTTTTTTTATTTAAATTTAATATTTTCTTTTTTTTATTTAAATTTAATAATATATTTTATTTAATATTAATAATATATTTTATTTAATTTATTTAAATTTAATAATATATTTTATTTATATATTTTATTTAATATTAATAATATATTTTATTTAATAATTTAATAATATATTTCTATTTAATAATATATTTCTAAATAATATATTTAATAATTTAATAATATATTTAAATAATTTAATAATATATTTATAATAATATATTTAATTTATTAAAATAGCAAATTTATAACCATACTATAATTAATTATAATGTTATAATTTTGATTATATATTAAAATATTAAATTATACGGTTTGTTACTTTTTTTTATTACTTTATTACAAAGATCAACAATATCTTTAATATCTTTATTCGCACTTCAAATATGAATACTACTGCCGGAGTTTTATGATTTATGAAAAAATAAAAGCCCCTTATCGGATTTGAACCGATGACTTACGCCTTACCATGGCGTTACTCTACCACTGAGTTAAAAGGGCTTGTTTGATCCAATTCCTGAATAAAGACACTATGAGTTTAGTATATATACTTATTATAATAGATGTACATAGATATATCTTATAATAAGTATAAGGGTTCATTCAGGAATGAAAAATTTTCTTTATCCAGTAAAAGTAAATTAAATAATTTAATAGAATTTAATATAGAGTATATAATATAGGTAAAATAAAACGGTTTATTGATATTGGATTTGATAAATATCAATACAATGAATTGTTTCAAGACTATCCTAATTGACATCATAACTAAATTCATTTAAGTGATACATGTATCCACTAATTTAACATAGATCCAAGATATTTCATTGAATCATTGATAAAGAGATTTCATTGAATCATTGATAAAGAGATTCGGATAAAGAGATTCGGCGTGGCCTTTGAACCAAACTTTTATCGAAAAAAATTGTATAGTAAAGAATCGTGAAAGACGGAAAGATCCTTCGTATCGAGTCATACCATTCCATTATATTGACAATTTTAAAAAACTATTCATACTATGAACATAGTATGATGGCGGTCGTGCAAATCTGCCCCCATCGTCTAGCGGTTCAGGACATCTCTCTTTCAAGGAGGCAGCGGGGATTCGACTTCCCCTGGGGGTAGGGTACTACGAAAGGAAGTTGATCGTGGATTATCAATAAGCCTGGAATTGATTCTTCCTGGGTCGATGCCCGAGCGGTTAATGGGGACGGACTGTAAATTCGTTGGCAATATGTCTACGCTGGTTCAAATCCAGCTCGGCCCAATAATTTGCCGATCCGCCATGAAATGATATAATATAACCCATTTGTTGCTCTCTAGAAATGCCCGATCCCCCAATCCCAATACGGAAGAAATCCATTTTATGATATATCTATACCACTTTTTATTTACTCTCTTTTTACAAGAAATTCTGATCTTGCTAATGATCTAGATTCATATCAGGATCCGTAACTATAAAGTAAAGTTTAAGGAAAAGAGTAAATAAAAAAAAACTTTTTTGCTTGAACGAGTGATTATCCAATTGATTTGGCAATAACGAAAGGATTACTAGTAATACCGGCTGCTCTCACTAAAGTACATATACATATGGGTATCGATATATCACACTCGCAGCTCTGTTACAACACGCCAATTCTAATCGAAATTGAAAGGGTTAGAATGAAATCATAAAAATATGTATACTTTATTTTATTATGGTATTTACTTGGGATTGTAGTTCAATTGGTCAGAGCACCGCCCTGTCAAGGCGGAAGCTGCGGGTTCGAGCCCCGTCAGTCCCGACGAATCCAAATCCAATAAAAAACTATATCAATTCATCTCTCTATTTTTTGTGAAAAGAAGTCCAAATAACATAATTTCATTCCCAACAGCGATCCCTCTTCTTTTTTTCTTCTTCGTTTCACATTTATCATCAACCAAATGGGGGAATTTCCATTTCTTCGACTAGTACCGATTCGATTGATGGGAGAGAGGCCTATGGGGATTAGTACAATTATTATATTATTAGCATCAGATTCAGGATTCCACGGGATACCGTACTGTACTGGGTCTGGCTTTTTCAATTACTCCCGATCTGTGAAATATGAAATAGAGTAGAGTATTGTATGTTTCCCGGGAGTACATACATAAATGGAATTTGTACAATATAAAATAAATTGAACATAGTTACTGTGTATAGAATAGTATAGAATACTTTTTTTTTTAAGATTAAAATAAAAGTATATCCTTTTCGGGCCCTATTTTGTGTAACCTCAATTTCAAATTTGACTAATTTGAAATAATCTATCTCATTCAAATTTCGCATTGAGCTTTTGATATATGCGTCCCATTACTAATCCAATGAAAGAGGATATTCAAAAAATAAAGATCAAACAAGGATCACTTTTTTATTAGCTCCTTCCTTTTTTTTCATTGAGCTTCTATTGTTTGTTGGGGTTTGTTTAGAACCAATGGTAAGTGGAAAGGCGGTTAGATGATACTTCATCAGATGATTGTACAAAGAGGGCGGTAGGTTATAGAAAAGAAAGAATGATAAATAAATAAAGGAATTATTGATTGTATCGGGAATCAAATTTTGAGTTCAGTATGGATAAAAGATCGTCCTATGTTATACTATTCAATTCTTGACGATGAATCGATTTGATAGCTCCGATATTGTTATTCATGATATTGATCCGATTCGATATCATCGAGATGTAATGCATCCCATTGAATTTACAGGCGAAAGATTTATTATCTCTATGGGATTAACTCCCGAGTTATTGCGAATTAAAGAAAAATTAAACAATGAGATTATGGAAGTAAATATTCTCGCATTTATTGCTACTGCACTGTTTATTCTAGTTCCTACTGCTTTTTTACTTATAATATACGTAAAAACAGTCAGCCAAGGTGATTAATTTGAATTAAACTTGATTTTTTATTTCTTATCAATAATTGCAGAGAAGAAAAGGATAAAAATTTCGCGTCTTAAATGAAATGGGCAGACTAGAATCAGTCGCATTCTATGAGATACGATAGTATGGTAGAAAGATTCAGATATTTCTTTCTACCATACTATCTAGTATTGTTATTGTAGTGTATAAAGTTGTATTGTAATGCGGGTTAATTTAATATAGATTAATATAGATCAATCTACAATAGTATCATCATATTCCTTTTCTATATATATAGAAATCTATTTAATTACGTATATAATTTAATTACGTATATAATATATATAGTGATAATGTATATTATATAGTATCCCATTTCTATTTCTTTGCTTTATCTATTTGTATTTAATTTGTGTTGATTTCAATTAAATTAATTTGAAATAATCGAAAGCGACTTTTACGATTAGAATTCCTAGATTTCTGATTATTTTCAATATGAATCCCGATCGAAAGAATCAATGACTTCTTCGGATTTCGAAAAGGATTAGTAAAACCCGTCGACTTTTAACGTTTGAACCATGATATGAAATGGGTTCAATAAAACAAGCAAAACATAAATAAAATTTCGAAAATAGTAAAACTAAAACAAGCGGCGCAATATGTGACTCGCCCAAGACAATATTTTAGGATGTGCAGTATCTCGTTGGACAACTACTATGTTGTTTCCCAATGTGTATCCACGTAATGGAATAACCGAATTGTTTTCTCTTTGATCTTTGAACAGTAAAGAGGTAAACAAAATAAAAAAAAAGTTCCGTTCTTCCTCATGGTCCATATCTAACTTTGTTAAGAGTCAGTTCATCGAAATAGAAAATTTATGAAGAATTCAGTTGGAATAAATTTCCTACCATTTGTATTCCTTTTACTTTTTTTACTTTCAAAATACGAACACGGAAATAATTGAAATATTTCTTTGATTGAAAGAGTATTCTTCATATATATTTATTATTCATAGAATACATTACTCAACTAAAATCCAAGAGAATTTCGAAATGAAGATATTTTTCATTTCTATTTCAATTTAAAAATAAAATTTTAAATTGAAATAGTGAAATTTTAAATAAAAAAAACTTTGCCGAATGATCTATAAAAAAAAGTGATACTGTTTAGTTCCTAAACTCAATTAGTAGTACTTCTAGAGTCCACTCCTTCCCCATACTACTAGTGAAAGGGAAAACGTAAAGACTACCATTAAAGCAGCCCAAGCGAGATTTACTATATCCATGTGAATTATGTCCTCTATCTCTATGAAGGAATTATTCAATTATTGTTCACTAATAAATAATAGGGGAATCACTGGCGCAGAGTCAAAAAGTTATTCTGACCCAACACCGTTGATGAAACAATCCAATAAATCCAATTCTAACAAGTTCTTATACGATTTCTAGTATAATTAGAAAAGATTAAGCCCAAGCAAAATATGCGGAAACCCCCTTGGAAGTATCAAAGAAATGATACTAACATGTAGAAAAAAACCTATTCCTTATTTTGTTGCTCTTCATTTAGTTAAGTAAAAAGTATAAAAATATAGAAGGAAGATAGATCA